TAATTTTCTAATTGTTCCAAACTATCACTAGTGGCATTAATCAAATTTACTTTTTCTCGTTCTATTTCAGAGTATCCATTCATTCGATACTCATCTGCTTCTATTTCCACTTTACGTAAGCGAGTCCGGGCTCTTTCGAGCTGCTCGACGGCCCCTTTACGTAATTCTTCCGAATTTCGAATAGTACTTAAAATCCTCTGTTTTCGATTATCTAATAAATCATTTAATGAAAGTAGATTATCTTACCATTAATTTCACAACTTCCATGATCTCTTCCCGAACCAAACATGAATCTTTCGATTCATTTGGCTCTCACGCTCAATTATTTATTTATATTTATGGTATGAGTATTCCCATAGCTTTTTTAATGTAATGAGCCTACCTTCTCTTTTCTGTTTGTAGTTAAACATATCAAAACTTATAAAATAAAAAACCAGAATATTAGGAAGACTCTTCCGACTAGACCAGATCAAAATCTAAAATTGTCAGCAAAGTTGTTTTTTTATTTGTACTTTTTTTTTCTTCAAGTCCAAAAATTCCTCTTTTTTATACATAGGTCGTCGATTCGGCATTAGATAAAAAAAGGAACTTTGTTTGCTTTTTTTATCTCGTAAATAGTTTAAATTTATTTATTGATATGAGTGTTATATATCAAAATCAAATAAATTACCAATTTATTTGAACTATTTGGTTACTAACGTAGTGGTAGAAAGAATACCATGTTTTGTCCGGACTTTAAACAATTTAGCTTTAACCATGTTAAAGGTCTCGCATTATTGGTTGATAGAGAATCAAAGTGGATTTACCAATAAATCACGAAATGCTATGGTTCTTGCATATAATTTCTTAATTTATTCAGAAGAAATTCGTCGAGATCGTGCACTTTTTTACTATTTCCCCTATCCCTTATAAATACCATAAGTGCAGATGGATGGATCCATCCTATTCTTGAAATAAACAACTCGCACACACTCCCTTTCCAAAATAAATCAATACACCAAGCACTACACTTAGATTTATTGGATTTGTTGCTAAAATATCGGTATTAAACCCGAAACTTCCGGCGTATGGCCAGCGGCCCAAGTAAACGAAAGAATCAATTACATTTTTCATATATTCTCCTCTCTTTTCTTTTGGATAGGACTAACAAAGTACAGAGTTCTTTTTGTATCACTCCGATCGCCCTTTTTTTTATCGATTTTTTTTTATTTATTTCCACTTTATTTATTTAATGAGAATAAAATAAATATAGTAATTTCATTTGTTTTGTTTAAATTTTTTTACATTTTCAAAAATTTTCTAATTCTAATAAGATACTTTACTTAGACTTTAAACTTAGGTTTTAGATCTGATATCAATTGAAAAATATTTCATTTGTCGAAACACTTCCAAACAATGAAAATAAAAAAGTTTTCTATTGTACTAAGCTAAAGACAGAAAGGAAGAAAGCAAGTGAATGCGGTAATTCCTCATCTTCAAATCAATCCTTCCTAGGTATTGTCTCAATAAATAAGTAATTTTTTAGTAACGTGTTAATATAATTCTAATAATTCTAAGAAGCAAAGGAAAATTCCAAGTTAATAATAAAAAAGTCTCTAAGGTACTTTTTTTATATTAAACAAAAGGATTCGCAAATAAAAGTGCTAATGCCACAACCAGTCCGTAAATTGTTAAAGCTTCCATAAAAGCTAGACTAAGCAATAAAGTACCTCGTATTTTACCCTCTGCTTCCGGTTGTCTCGCAATACCTTCTACAGCTTGGCCTGCAGCAGTACCTTGACCAACTCCAGGTCCAATAGAAGCAAGCCCCACGGCCAATCCAGCAGCAATAACAGAAGCGGCAGAAATCAGTGGATTCATGGTAAGTTCCTCACACAAAACAAAAAAGAAGAAATGGTTAATGATACAATCAACCAATCAATTATGACTTTTTTAATTAAGATCCAGCGGTCAAAGTAACTAAAAACTCCAAGTTGAAATAAGAATATTAATTACTAAAACTAAATTAAAAAACGGAATCGTCAGAACTATCTCGTTTTTAGTTTTTAACTATCATAGAGTTTTTGTAAATCCATATGCATACAGTTGTAACTATTGTATTTCTTTGTTTCGAACCATTCTTTCATTTAATTCTTCGTTCTTTACTACACTATTGTTAAGTTTATTTATTTTTTCATTCAAAAAAAATTGCTAGAAGAGAAGGACTGATATTGAAATCTATCTAAATGCAGTGTGAGCTGCAATCAATATCAATCAAATTAATTTAATACCAAATTAATCCAATATAAATATAAATTAATAATTAATATAATAATATATATATAAATATATATATATATATATTAATATGTAATAGTATAGTAATAAAAAAGTTAATATGTAATACATATTATGTAATAAAAAAGTACCAATAGATATTAATTATTAATATATTAATCTTAACTTAATTAACTTAAATTCAAAATTTTAACTTCAATTTTAAATTCAAAATTTTTTTATATTTATAAAAAATTAGATTATTTGTAATTTGTATATTATACATATTATCAAATAATAATAAATCAAATAATAACAAAAATTTTGAATATAAAAATTAAGGAATTAAATTAAGAATAAATTAATTTAAATTAATATAATAATATTAAGAATAATAAATAAAAATAATATATATATAAATATTTAAATATAAATAAATAAGAAAAGAAATGAAATATATAAATAAGAAATATATAATGAATTGAATCTAATTTCAATTTGAATTAAACCGTTTGAATTAAACCGGATAATAAATATATATATATTTTATGATTTTATGTTGTATATTATTCATATATAACATAACAAATATGAATAATGAGGATCCAGAATATGATTATAGGATTGGTTGTAATTAGGAAAAATAGAAATTCTAGCCTTACACCTTACAATACTATAATAAATAAATAAAATAAACAATAAAAAAAAAAAAAAAGACTATTTGAAAAGCTAGTTAATGATGACCTTCCATGGATTCACCTATATAAGCCGCGGCTAAGGTTGCAAAAATAAGAGCTTGAATACCACTTGTAAATAATCCAAGAAACATGACAGGTATAGGAACTACTGAAGGGACTAAAGAAACAAGAACAACAACTACTAATTCATCGGCTAATATATTTCCGAAAAGTCGAAAACTAAGAGATAAAGGTTTTGTGAAATCTTCTAGGATGTTAATTGGTAAAAGGATGGGGGTTGGTTGAATGTATTTCCCAAAATAACCCAATCCTTTTTTGCTAAGACCCGCATAAAAATATGCGACGGACGTGAGTAAAGCTAAAGCAACAGTAGTATTTATATCATTCGTGGGTGCAGCTAATTCTCCATGAGGTAACTGTATAATTTTCCAAGGTAAAAGAGCACCTGACCAGTTAGAAACAAAAATAAAGAGGAACATAGTTCCAATAAAGGGAACCCAAGGGCCATATTCTTCTCCAATCTGGGTTTTGCTTAAGTCTCGAATAAATTCAAGGATATATTCAAAGAAATTCTGACCGTTGGTCGGAATGGTTTGTGGATTCCGAACAGCTATAATGACTGAACCTAATAAGATAGCAATTACTACCCAAGAAGTGATAAGTACTTGGGCATGGATTTGTAAACCTCCTATTTGCCAATATAAATGTTGGCCTACCTCTACACCCGATATATCGTATAACCCTTTGAGTGTTTTAATGGAACATGGTATAACATTCATATTGTCCTCTAGCAGAAATTGAACTTCAAAAAAGAAATTATTTTGATTCAACCATCTCTATCTCTTTTTCAACTCACCAATATGAATCAAAAATCGTATTCATTAATTGTATAGTTAAGATATCAAGAATTTACATAGGATACCAAGAAATCACGTAATATAATAACATATTATCAATATGCCCGCACTTACCTTTTTGCTTTTTTTTTTATTTAATTCAAGATATAGTAACCGAATCCAAAAAATCCCCCCTTAATCATAATCAAGGATTTCTTATATAGCTAGAGCGGCCCCCACAAATTGCGGATACTAATTTGTTAAGAACCAATCGGATTGAAGCTATAGCATCATCGTTGGATGGAATCGAAATATCTGCGAGATCCGGGTCACAATTTGTATCGATTAAACAAATCGTCGGAATACCCAAAATTACACACTCTCGAAGAGCCGTATATTCTTCTTGCTGATCGACGATGATCACAATATCAGGCAACCTCGTCATATATTTGATACCGCCGAGATATGTTTGCAAGGTAAATAATTTTCTCTTCAATATTGCCGCATCTCTTTTGGGAAGACGGTTGAGTTTACCCATCTTTTGTTCTGTTCTTAAATCCCTGATCTTTTGAAGTCTCGTTTCCGTAGTAGACCAATTCGTTAACATACCACCAAGCCATTTTTTATTAACATAATGACACCGGGCTCTTATTGCAGCCGATGCTACTGAATCTGCTGCTTTATTTTTGGTACCAACAATTAAGAAGGTTCTTCCCCTACTTGCCGCATCAAAAACTAAATCAGAGGCTTCTGATAAAAAACGAGCAGTTCCAGTGAGATTTGTAATATGAATACCTTTACGCTTTGCAGAGATGTAAGGGGCCATTCTAGGATTCCATTTCTTAGTACCATGACCAAAATGAACTCCGGCCTCCATCATCTCTTCTAAATTAATGTTCCAATATCTTCTTGTCATTTTTCCCACACTTCCTTTTTTTTTTTTTTTACTTTAACAAAGAGACGAGATACTTTGAAATAAGTTTTGAAATAAGTAATTGTTCCGATGGAACCTTCTGCCGGGAATTGACCTTTAATACACAGTACAAACCATTAATGTCTTTTAATTACTTATTTTATTTTTTTATCAATATTCGAACAAGAACAAGATAGTTAAGTTAAAAGAAAAGCCAGACCAGATAATGAAAAACAGATAATTAAAAGAAAGTAAAAAAATCCGCTCTTAGGAATCATGAAATCGCGTAAATGATTGTTCTAATGTCTCATGGAAATTGTTTGGTACATAAGAACAAAATAATTCTCTATGGTGTAACAAAAGATCTTTTATTTCCAAGTCAAATAGATTCTTTCTTTTGATTTCCAAATAAAAGTTTTTGTCCTTACTTGAATGGTGCACTAATTTTTTGAATCCTGTACCAACAGGTATAATTCCACCTAGAACAACATTCTCTTTCAGGCCTTTCAACCAATCAATACGACCTCGTAGAGCAGCTTTTGCTAAAACTCGAGCGGTTTCTTGAAAACTTGCTTCGGATATGAAACTTTGAGTATTCAAAGATGTCCTTGTTATTCCCAATAGGATTGCGCGATAAGAGATCGCTTCGTCCAAAGCGCGCCCCACTCGTTCCGCTCGCAACAATCCAATTAATTCCCCAGGTGAAAAAACATTAGACATTCCATCTTCTGAAACCAACACTTTTGATGTTACTTGACGTACAATAATCTCTATATGTCTATTATGGATCTGTACCCCCTGAGATCGATAAACCCTTTGGATTTTATTAACCAAAGAGATACGACTTTGAGCTATGGTTAGCTCGGCTTGAATCAAGAATCCCCAGGGGATTCCAAAAATTTTTGGTATACCTTTGTTCCAACTTTCAACTCTCCTTTCAAGGTTCATTGATATTGAATCAATCGAACGTACTTCTAAGATTTGTTCCACTTTTGGAAGACCTTGTGTTATGTCACCAGATCTTGATTTTTCATATATAAATGTAACTAATGTATCTCCTTCGTAAAATATTTTACCATAATGGCCATGAATAGTTGCTCCTGGAGTGGCTAAATAGGGCTTAGCAGATCTTATAATTAAAGCGTCAACATCAACAATTATAATTTGCCCAGATTTTTTTATGTGCGGTTTGTATTTGAATAGACATATATTTTCACAAAAAAATTGTCCAAGGCTAATTATTGTAGATGTCTCTTCCCAATAATCGTGATGGAGAAAATGCCAATTCAAACGGAATGGATTCAAAATGATGTTACTGCATGGATCGGGATTATAAATCCTCCTATTTTCATCTATTAAACAGTATTTAAGTACTTTAAGTACTTGGAAAGTCTGTTGAAAATTACCAAGTAGCAAATATTTCTTTAACAAAATCTGATTATAAGTTATTAAATGGTAAAATAAATATAAATTTACCATTTTAGGGACAATAGTCCCCAAAGGACACAACAAATCCTTAATTGGGATTATGGGATCCGATTCTTTTATCATGTTATATTTCGAACCATTGAATGGACCAATTCGAGAACAATTGGATGATGACAAAATTATCAAAGATTGGCATTCCTTATTTCGATTCAACAATGTACCAATAGTACCTCGATGTTGTGTAAGTAATTGAATACTAACCTTGCGGTAAAAAGGATTTATATTTGTACGATCTAATCCATTATCGGAAATCAATCCCGAACTTGCCCTATCATATCTTTTTCCGATATACGAAATGCTGGACTTTACTAACTCAATTCTCATGAAATTTCGAATCAGATCATTTCCCTTTACCTCAATAAAGGAAGCACGAATCTCTTTCGGAGAACCATTTTGTTCTGGATCCCAATTCAATATTAAACAAGTGCGAACTAATTGAATACTTGTGTGAAAAATTCCTCGAATTGACTTGCCATTTCCATAAAGGATATAATTGACAACTCTAAGTTGGACATTATCCTTTTCCCGCAAGAGATCTTGAGGAAAAAGTGTTGCTAAATTTATGCCATCAATTATTTCATATGTGACTACGGGTCGAACCGAAACAAAATACTTTTTCTTCGTGGGTGTGATCCGTTGGATATAGATCCAATTTTTCCATTTTTTTGTTTTCGGTGGTATAAAAATGCCGCTGTGCCTAGATATCTTATCTGCTTCTCCAGGAAAATAAATATCTCCGGAAAATATTTTTAGTTCAATATTTTTTTTTTTTCTCTCCAGGCGGACTAATCCGCCTACTCGACTTCTTGTATTTAAAGCGAGTTGTGTATTTACTCCAATGATACTATTGTTCTGGACCATTATCAATGAAGATCCAGGTAAAATATGCACTTCCTCGAGAATAAAAAAAAAACGATCTACTTTCATTTGGTATTTCGGAATAAATTCTTTTGATCCTCTATACTCAATCAAATCCTCTTTTTTTATAATTGAATTGACCTCTACGGTCCCATATTTAGTAATTCCCGAATTATTTCTTCTGTATCGTGGATCATCAAAAAAAGCAAGAATACTATTTCTACGTAAAATACCCTGTTTTGGTATTTCGATTGAAATACCAAAACAGGGTATTAGTTCATTCTCTCGTTTTTTATCATATTGTAATGGGATGATGAATCTATTTCTTCGCTTTTTCGCTAAGAAATAAGAATTCCCTTGGATAATAGAAGGATATATAATATTCCAATGATCATTATATATGGTTTGATCAGGTCTTGTTGAATAGTCAAGAATTTTCTTATCTTTTTTATCAGAAGTATCTAACAATTTATATCTTACTCGACCGTTAGTCATTGATAGATCAGAGATATATCTTTCTTCGACAGAAAAAGCATGAGGATTCATTTGATCTTGATCCTTGTAGAGCGAAAAAGACACTATATTAGATCTGCACGAACCTCCTGCTAATATCCATAAATGACTTGTTTTTAATAATAGATGAACATTACCATATGTATATTCAGGTGCATGGTGTACATCAGTACTCCAGTGCATTTCTCCCTCTGATTCAGAATAAATATGTTTTCGTACCTTCTCTTTAAAATAAAAAGTGGACGTTCCAGCACGAATTTCAGCAATTACTTGTTCTGATTCTACATATTGATTATTTTGAACTAAAATCAAACTCTTTAGTGGAATATTTACATTATGTAGAATATCCCGACTCTCAATAGTTACATACAAGTCCATAGAACATAGAAAAGCGGGATGCCCATGACGGGTACGTGTGGGATGAACCAAATTCTCATTCAATTTTATTTTTCCATTAGAAGGAGCTCGTACATACTCGGCAGTACCACCTGTGAATACTCCACCGGTATGAAAAGTTCTTAATGTTAGTTGAGTCCCTGGTTCCCCAATTGATTGACCTGCAATAATACCTACAGCTTCTCCCAATTCGACCAGGTCACCATGAGTAGGACTCCGACCATAACATAATTGGCAGATCCAAGATGTACTCCTGCAAGTAAAGGGGGTTCTAATATATATTGGTTGCGCTCGAAAGGTTATGAATCGATTTATAAGTCCAATCCCAATATCTTGATTTCGAGTGGCAAGACATCGCAAACCAATATATATATCGTCTGCTAATACACGACCAATTAGTGTTTGGACAAAAATTTTTTCTGTCATACCGTTTTGAGGGCTCACGGAAATACCTCGGATAGTACCACAATCTGTTCTACGTATAATAATGTGTTGAACTACTTCAACAAGTCTACGTGTGAGGTATCCAGCATCTGATGTTCGTACAGCAGTATCTACAACTCCTTTGCGAGCTCCATAGCAGGAAATTATATATTCTGTCAAAGAAAGTCCTTCACGTAAATTGCTTTGAATGGGTAAATCAATCATTTGTCCTTGGGGATCCGACATTAATCCTCTCATACCCACTAATTGATGTATCTGAGATGCATTTCCTCTAGCTCCCGAAAAGGACATTAGATGTACTGGATTAGAAGGATCAGTCATACGAAAATTAGGATTCATTTCTTGTCTCAAATATTCACTTGTAGCATACCATATCTCAATGGATTGACGTAATTTTTCTACCGCGTGTACATTCCCATAATGATGGTGTTTCTCTAAAATAAAACTTTGTTGTTCGGCGTCTTGGACTAACCATCCCTTCGAAGGGATTGTTAAAAGATCATCAATTCCTAATGAAATAGATGTAGCAGTGGCTTGCTGGAAACCCAAAGTTTTTACTTGATCCAGGATATGTGATGTATATGCCATTCCGAAATGATCGATTAACCTGCTAATAAGTCGTTTCATAGCAGTTCCATTTATCACTTTATTGTGAAAGACCAGATCAGCCCGTTCTGCCATAAGTACCTCTTCTCTTATATTTCTTCTGCTAAGTAGGATTCGACAATGGACCCAAGTCAATGATTCGAAAACTTCCTTTCCTCAATCTTGATTCACACAGAAATTAGAATACCAGTGAAATTTGATTTGGGAGACCTGAATTACCCTAGGCACTAGGCACAAACATCGCCTAATCTAAGAAATTAGATTAGATAGTGTATGAGTGGGCTCGACAAAAACCCTGTATGGCTTCTTCTAATTCTCTATAAAAAGAAATATGACCAAGAGTAGTTCGAATGTATATAGAACGGATTTCTTTTGTTATACTTCCTACTATTAGATAGTGCCCATAAATCTCATGATAAGTACCTAAAGATTCATATTGAACTTCGATGGGAACTTCTCTTGAACCAATGACACGTTGATCTCGTCTCCATCGGAGCCACAAAGGACTATCTAAACTGATTCTTTTCTGTCGATAAGCTCCAAGTGCATCATAGGAACTAGAAAAATGGGGTTCTTTTTCCCTCGTATACCTATAGTTATTATTATGATTATCAACTATTTTTTTTTGGTAGTTTCCACTATTATATGGATTATACCTATTTGCACAAATACCTCGACGATTTCCGATTGTTAATAAATAGAGTCCAATAAGCATGTCTTGAGTTGGTACAGAAATAGGATCCCCGATAGCTGGAGACAAGAGATTCATATGAGAAAACATAAGTAAACGAGCCTCCGCTTGAGCTTCCAAAGATAAAGGTACATGAACAGCCATTTGATCCCCATCAAAGTCTGCATTGAAACCCTTACAAACTAATGGGTGTAAACAAATAGCGCTCCCTTCCACTAAAATAGGTTGGAATGCTTGTATGCCTAATCTGTGCAGGGTGGGTGCTCTATTCAATAATACAGGATGCCCCTGCATAACTTCT